CAAACAGGCATAGGCAAACTAAATGGTATTCCTATAGCAATTGGTGTTATGGATTTTAAGTTCATGGGGGGTAGTATGGGATCCGTAGTAGGCGAGAAAATCACACGTTTGATCGAGTATGCTACTGATAGATCTCTCCCAATTATTATGGTGTGTGCTTCTGGAGGAGCGCGCATGCAAGAAGGAAGTTTGAGCCTGATGCAAATGGCTAAAATATCTTCTGCTTTATACAATTATCAATCAAATAAAAAGTTATTCTATGTATCAATCCTTACATCCCCTACAACTGGTGGAGTGACAGCCAGTTTTGGTATGTTGGGAGATATCATTATTGCCGAACCCCATGCTTACATTGCATTCGCGGGTAAAAGAGTAATTGAACAAACATTGAAGAAGACAGTACCTGAGGGTTCGCAAGTAGCGGAGTATTTATTCAATAAGGGTTTATTTGATCCAATCGTACCGCGTAATCTTTTAAAAGGTGTTCCGAGTGAGTTATTTCAGTTCAATGGGTTCTTTCCCCGCCCTTGAACTTGAACCAAAGAAATTCAAGTCAAAAAGTAGAAGTAGTAGAGCGATAGATTTAGTTATTTGTAGGCAAAAAAGTAGTTCATTTCGTTTATCAGAATTGAAGTAGCAAGGATGGAGCTTTCTTTGCTGGCATAAAGACAATTTGTAATTGTAGTGAAGTAGTAAGAATCAGAAGTTTCAGAGGATTTTTTCTCCAGATCCATCTTTTCTTTTATCCTACCTTTACTAATGAGTAATCAGATCAGGGACGGACCCTTTAGCAACAGAGCAGGATAAAAGATCAAAGTAGTGTCTTTTTCCTTCGGAGAAATCCAAATTAGAGAAATCAAAAAAGCCCCCTTGTTACATATCAAATGTTCCAACCTAACTAAGATATAGAAAGAAATATGCAACACTTCTATATCTCCCGAGAATCATACATTTTTAATATGAATCCTTGTTGGATCAAATTATAACGAATCCTTGAGAAGAAATTTGTTTAGAAATATAAGGGAGGAATAAGAATAAATAATAAGATTCTCTTACATATATTTCCCGGAAAAGGATGGGAAAGTCAACTAATTTTTAGTTTAGATCCACATTCTTTGTACTCATATTCTAATAACTTAGAATATTATATTAATATACTTATAATTATAATATATAATTATAATAGATATCTTTATAACAAAGAGAAGTATCAATTAAATACACCGAGGCACCGATTCTATGACAGATCTCAACTTTCCCTCTATTTTTGTGCCTTTAGTAGGCCTATTATTTCCGGCAATTGCAATGGTTTCTTTATTTTTCCTTGTTCAAAAAAACAAGATTGTCTAGATATGATGGGACCCCATCTCATCAATTTATTTCAATCTTTGGATCATAATACAGATTTTCATTTCATTTAATGGGAATGGTACGACATGCGGCTTCGGACTTCGGACACAAATCACAAATGTAAATAGATGATCATATGGATAAATCCATGTTTATGCATCTATAGCTCGACTTTTATTTCAACGGGTCGATCGGATATCTGGAATATATATATTATGTATGATAATGATATGTAAATAGATATATCTAGATCATATGAATGAGGGTGATGCTAGTTTGAATGGGGGGAGATGTTAGTTCTATCTAACTGATTTGATGAATGAATCCTGATTGATGATTTACATCGTGATAGTATTAGCGGATGAAAGTTACTTCGGGAGCCAAAAAACTCATTTTGATGATTCTCTCAATTCCAATAGAATGAAACTCGATCTAATCTAGTATGAATTGGCGATCAGAACATATATGGATAGAACTTATAACGGGTTCTAGAAAAATAAGTAACTTCTGCTGGGCCTGTATCCTTTTTTTAGGTTCACTAGGATTTTTATTGGTTGGAACTTCCAGTTATTTTGGTAGGAATCTGATATCCTTATTCCCATCTCAGCAAATAGTTTTTTTTCCACAAGGGATCGTAATGTGTTTCTACGGTATCGCGGGTCTATTCATTAGCTCCTATTTGTGGTGCACAATTTCGTGGAGTGTAGGTAGCGGTTATGACAAATTCGATAGAAAAGAAGGAATAGTGTGTATTTTTCGTTGGGGATTTCCTGGAAGAAATCGTCGCATCTTCTTTCGATTCCGTATAAGAGATATCCGTTCGATCAGAATAGAGGTTAAAGAGGGTCTTTTTCCTCGCCGTGTCCTTTATATGGAAATTGGGGGCCGGGGAGACATTCCATTGACGCGTACCGATGAGAATTTAACTCCACGAGAAATTGAACAAAAAGCTGCCGAATCGGCCTATTTTTTGCGCGTACCAATTGAAGTATTTTGAAATGAAACAAAGAAATCGAGGAATGAGTGCTCCTCGTCACGAGGGAGAGGGAGGGAACCCAAGAATCCCTTTTTCTTTTAATATAACTGATGTTTCGCTCCTTTGATCAAAACATTTAGTTAAATCCTATTTCCCACATCCCGATGGAAATATCATGTCCTGCGTACCATGGAGCAGGTGGACTTATGGAACAATCATACCATGAAGTGATTTTAGTCCATCAAAACTATTTTTCATGCGTATGAAATTCCACTTAATTCTTTCATTTTCATATTATTAACAAGTTTAATAAATATGTATTCATCACATATATCAGGTCGGAGTACAGAATCCATATTTTAGGATTTTAGGACCAAAATTTCGAATCAATACATTAGATTATATATAGATGAAGATAAGATGGATCATACCCAGTAAATTATCCCTCTTTTGTCAATTAACCTTTCTTTTTATTCATCTTTCTTGATGCTTGTTTCTTGATGACCAAACAATTGGATTTTTTAGAACCACTCCCGTTTTGCCGACTATTTCGGATTTCATCATCGGTATTTTTCAGAATTATCCCCTCGATTATTCCTGGGATGTGGATAATCAGTGAAACAATTCGAAATAATTGATTGATATAACAAAAGAGTTTTTCTCGAAATACGATTTTTCTCGAAATACGAATAATATTCATGTTTGTTACTTCAAGTGCTTCTTTCTGGCATTCATAAAAAAGACCAAATGAACATGCAATTGATCCGAATTTGACCGATTGAGATGTCTGGGGACACTATTTCATTACCTCCGCATTCGAAATAAATGAACCCTTATTCCATTTCTGGAGACAAGGACTAAACAAATTACACAATGGGAAATAGATCCATAGGTTCCATACCTCGTTATAGAACTCGTGCTTCATACATCATACAAATATCAGACATAGTCAACAAATGAATCAGGTTCATTAACAATTCACGGATTGGAAGTGACGAAAAAGAAAGCATTGAATCCCCTACCATATCTTGCATCTATCGTATTTCTGCCTTGGGGAATTTCTCTCTCATTTAATAAAAGTATGGAACCTTGGGTGACTAATTGGTGGAATACCAGCCAATCCGAAACTTTTTTGAATGATATTCAAGAAAAGAACATTCTAGAAGGATTCATAAAATTAGAAGAACTGTTCTTGTTGGACGAAATGATAAAGGAGTATCCGGAGACACATATACAAAAGCTTCGTATAGGAATCCACAAAGAAACGATACAATTGGTAAGAATGCACAATCAAGATCATATAAATATTATTTTGCATTTCTCGACAAATATAACCTGTTTCGGTATTCTAAGTGCTTATTCTATTATGGGTAATGAAGAACTTATCACTCTTAATTCTTGGGTTCAGGAATTCCTCTATAACTTAAGCGACACAATAAAAGCTTTTTCCATTCTCTTATTAACCGATTTATGTATTGGATTCCATTCGCCCCACGCTTGGGAACTAATGATTGGTTCGTTCTACAAAGATTTTGGATTTGTTCAGAATGAGAAAATTATATCCGGTCTCGTTTCTACCTTTCCGGTCATTCTAGATACAATTTTGAAATATTGGATCTTTCATTATTTAAACCGTGTATCTCCTTCACTTGTAGTGATTTATCATTCACTGAATGAGTGAAGAACAGATTTAATCTGACAACATAAAGAAAATTGTAATCTCACTTTGTATATAAACAAACCATTCAAAATCTTACCCATTCTTTATACTTTTATTCGTCGAGGGGATTAGATTACTTCTGTATTCCATATAATGGCAGAATCGGGGATAGGGAACTATACTGACTCCCTACCTAATTTATTGTAGAAATTTCCGGGATCAATGATTAGACCATGCAAAAAAATAGAAATACTTTTTCTTGGGTAAAGGAACAGATGACTCGATGCATTTCCGTATCGATGATGATATATGTAATAACTCGGGCATCTATTTCAAATGCATATCCCATTTTTGCGCAGCAGAGTTATGAAAATCCGCGAGAAGCAACTGGGCGTATTGTATGCGCTAATTGCCACCTGGCTAACAAGCCCGTGGATATTGAGGTTCCACAAGCTGTGCTTCCTGATACTGTATTTGAGGCAGTTGTTAGAATCCCCTACGATATGCAACTGAAACAGGTTCTTGCTAATGGTAAAAAGGGAGGTTTGAATGTAGGGGCTGTTCTCATTTTACCCGAAGGATTTGAATTAGCTCCCCCCGATCGTATTTCTCCCGAGATGAAAGAAAAGATGGGTAATCTGTCTTTTCAGAGTTATCGTCCTAATAAAAAAAACATTCTTGTGGTGGGCCCTGTTCCTGGTCAGAAATATAGTGAAATCGTCTTTCCCATCCTTTCTCCAGATCCCGCTACTAAGAAAGAGGTTCACTTCTTAAAATATCCTATATATGTAGGTGGGAACAGGGGAAGAGGTCAGATTTATCCTGATGGGAGCAAGAGTAACAATACAGTCTATAATGCTTCAGCAGCAGGGATAGTAAGTAAAATAGTACGTAAAGAAAAGAAAGGTGGATATGAAATAACCATATCTGATGCATCGAATGGGCACGAAACGGTTGATATTATACCTCCAGGACCAGAACTTCTTGTTTCTGAAGGTGAATACATCAAGCTTGATCAGCCATTAACAAGTAATCCCAATGTAGGTGGTTTTGGCCAAGGCGATGCAGAAATAGTACTTCAAGATCCATTGCGTATCCAAGGCCTTTTGTTCTTCTTAGCATCTGTTATTCTGGCGCAAATCTTTTTGGTTCTTAAAAAGAAACAGTTTGAGAAGGTTCAATTAGCCGAAATGAATTTCTAGATCCACGGATTCCTCAACATCGAGCTGGCAAAAAAGCTGAATTTTTTTGATCGCAATTATATTATGTGTATGCGCGGTCAAAAATCACGGGAAGCCCCTTTTTTTTTTTGCTTGCTTTTGATTATATATACTATTTCGAGATATCAGAGATGACTTGTATTCCAGATTAGAAAATAGCAATAGTATGGAATTGCAAAAGAAGATGATTGGATCAAAATTTAGTTTAGTGTGATTATGCCAGGTTTCTTATTGCCACATGGTAAATGGCACGTAATGCCTCATTTAGATTCTATATCTAATAAACGCATAAGTGGGAAGCAGGGGGTAGAAAGCAGGATAAATGAAGAAAAAAGGAAGGCTCCAGGAAAGATTACTCGTCTCCCAAATCTTCTTTCTACAAAGAAAGAAAAGGAATTTTCCGCTCTTTCATTGCGTCGAAATAATAATGGTTCTGGGTCTCATTCGTCAAATCAAATAAATATTAATTGCGGGTTTATCGGAACCTCTTTGAATTTATAAGAAAGAAGAGAAGTATGGGGGATAAAAAAAGAGAGAGGGGCAAGAGAAACTCAATTGAGCAAATGGAATTTTTGCAATGAACTTATAAAAAGAAAAAAGACTCGCTTAAAAAGATTTTTCATGTTCTAATTCCGGGTCAAAAAGTGGAAATCTTGGGTTTTCGGGCATATCAAAATCCTTATTAATTTGATTATCTTATTATACCTTATTATCTTATCTCATCACTCACATCAAAGTTACAGTTCAAACTTGATTTTTCTATAGTTTCCTAGTTTCCAATTAGTTTAGTATAGGAATGATTTGTAAGGTGTCTCATCTGTAGAAATCCATATTATTTAATTTATGGCATTCAAAAGATCCTTCTTTCTTTACTTTATTCTTACTTCGGAAAAGTCCACACTATATCTATAGATACTATGAATCAATCAGTGGATTCGACATTTCAAAAACATTATAAAAAATTAAGGAATGTAGTAATTTCATCGGGGCCAATCAACCATTTTTCATTTAGACTAATACATGTATATATTATGATTGTGTTGACTGGATGAATTTCCACCTCTTATGGAATGGGTCAAGGTCTCGGTGGAAGAGTAAGAACTCAACAGGACCTGACCCCTCCTTATATGGATTTGAGGTCCTGTTGAGTTCTTACTCTTTCATGTCTACAGTACGGTTCATCCGATTATTACAGGGATGATCCCAATCCGGAATATGAGCCGTAGAAGAAAACGCCGATTAAACCGATCACAAGAATACCAGTTACAGTACCTATCAGCCAAAGAGGAATCCTTCCAGTAGTATCGGCCATTTACCTCACTTCCCTCCCCATTTCATCAAGTGGTCATGCTATAGACATAAACAGTCATGGATAGTTATGGGTATGATATCCTTCCGAATGAGATAAGAGAATTTCCTTTCTTTCTCTCAATTGAAGAAATAATTGGAAAATAAAACAGCAAGTACAAAAATGAGTAATAACCCCCAGTAGAGACTGGTACGATTCAATTCAACGTTTTGTTCGTTCGGATTTGATTGTGTCGTAGCTCTATAATTAATTCGGATTAGATTTATTTATTTTATCGTTGGATGAACTGCATTGCTGATATTGACCCCAAGAAAAAAACGGTAGGTACAGCTAGTCCGTGAACAGCCAACCATCTCACTGTGAAAATTGGATAGGTTCTATCTATGGTCATTAAGGCCTCCTAAAAGGATCGACTAAATTCATCGAGTTGTTCCAATGAATCGAAACGGCCAGTTATTAATGGAATCCCTTGTCTGCTTTCTGTGAAATATTCGTTGGGTCGAGGGCTTCCAAACACGTCGTAAGCTAAACCCGTGCTGACGAATGACCAACCTGCAATGAATAGGGAAGGTATAGTAATGCTATGAATGACCCAGTATCGAATACTGGTAATAATATCAGCAAAAGCGCGTTCTCCCGTACTTCCAGACATGCTGAGCTCCAATATTACAGTCAAAGGGGGATCGATTTCGTGAAAGATAGAGATCAGTAAATGGAGAAATACTGATATCCAATCTTTGTGAGATCGTCAATATTGTACCAAGGGTGTATTTAGAGTATACCGAATCAGTATAGCTATCTTTCCTCTGACACAGCAATGTTGTTTCAATCAGCATCGAAAAAAATAGTACAGAATTCCTTTCTTCCTTTCTTGTTCCTTGTATAGGCCTAAGCAGGTGTCATTCAATAGAATAGAAAATTCCTTGTAATATAATCTAATAATTCATGAATGAAATATTCATATTCCCACAATTGGATGCAAAATCTGGAAAGGAGTTTTCGTGGTTGTAGAAGTAGAAAAAAGGTATTTTCGTTCTAACCCCTTCCAATAAGAGGGGTTGTTTGGACAGTACAATAGCAAATAGTATTCGATAAGGGAAAGTGAACAAACAATAGTTGGAGCAGTCGAAATTCATGATGCAACTATAATGGATTGAACTAAACTGGTTTTTCATTAGATTGTTTCATTAGGCTCAATTCAAGGGTTCCCACCTACAAGAAGATAGGACTACATTATGTGAAAAGACAAAAAAATGTGGAACCCAGAACAACAAAATAATAGTAATTGCTAATCTTGGAATCGAGTTGTATCTGAAATAACGCTTTTTATTTCTTTGCTTTGAGAAGTCGTGGGATACTTTTTTTCTTCTTTTGAGATATCTTATATTATATTAAATATTAAAAAATATTAAGTTATATTAAGTAAGTGAAAATAAGAAAGAGTCGTTATCGGTTCGTTCCAAAACGGATCCAATTGAAAAGGAAAAGCAATGATCCAAGTTGGAATGATTTCAAAATCCAATTCTTCTTTCTATCCCATAGTTTTCCATGAAAGAGAATTTCATTTGTGAATGAAGTTACAAGACAGAGTTCGTATTACTATACGAGTTGTTCAATCAATTTGTTGGTTCGGAATCACGAGATCAGTAGATGTCACAGACGATGAATTCATAGTAAGGTAAATTTACTATTTATTTTTCCTTCGTCACATCACGTTTGTTAGTCCTGTTTCTGTTTATAATGAAATGACTGAGAAATCAAAAGAAAACTAAATTAGGACTAATTCTTTCAATTTGGATTTTTTCTTATCATCGTATCTCGCAAAAACGGAAACTTAGGCAAGTGCTTTATAAACATATGTATAAAAAGAACGTATCTCATTTAGTTCCTTCATGCCTACTATAGCTAGTTATTTCGGTTTTCTACTGACTGCTTCAACTATAACCCCAGCTCTATTTATTGGTCTGAGCAAGATACGACTTATTTGAAATTAATTGAATGAACAATCAAATCAGGAAAATGAGAATTTTAAAATTCAGATTTCTGTAAGATTCCATTCCAGGTATTCTATGGTTTTTACTTCCAGCATCAATTGAAAATTCTTGGACGTTGAGATTACTGGGTGATGCAGATTATTATTTAGATTAGAGATAGATATTACCTTTTCTCCCCTTTCAAACAAGACAACAAATCGAAATGATTGAAGTTTTTTTATTTGGAATCGTGTTAGGTCTAATTCCTATTACTTTAGCCGGATTGTTTGTAACTGCATATTTACAATACAGACGCGGCGATCAGTTGGACTTTTGATTGAGTAAGATTTCTTTTTTCTTGTCATTGACCTCCTATCCTTGACCCTCAGGAGGTCAAATTTAATTTGATTGATGTTCGCAATTCAAGTTAATGTGATTCGATACAAAGTAGCATCACGCTCTGTAGGATTTGAACCTACGACATCGGGTTTTGGAGACCCGCGTTCTACCAAACTGAACTAAGAGCGCTTTCTCACGACAAGAGATAATCTTTTCCCAATACTTCTTAGCTTGCATATAGTATCATTAAATGATACTAATGATTATGCCATCCCCAATTTCAATTGATCCCATGTTACTGCCCGTAAGATACGTAATAGGTAGGGATGACAGGATTTGAACCCGTGACATTTTGTACCCAAAACAAACGCGCTACCAAGCTGCGCTACATCCCTTTCAATTGTTGTACAGTGTCATTGTAGAGAATCCCTGTCTTCTTTTCCACACTGTTATTTCCTTTAAATATATCTATATACATTTCTCTTGCCATTTTTGCTTTTTGGTCTCATAACATAAAATAAAAGAGTTAGAATTATGTATATATGAAATCCAAGGTGAAATACAACGTATAAAAGAATGAGTATTTATATGCTCAAGAACAAAAAAAAGAACGGAACGGGGCACTTACTTTTTCTTTTATTCAGGGGCAGGAGTATCTCATCTACTGGATCGTTGTACATATCCATTTTAGTTAAGGATTCCGCACACAAATACAAGTGATCTACAACTAGATATATAATATATCTGATCATATATGTGTTAAATAAAGAAGGAGGATTTTCAATGCGAGATATCAAAACATACCTTTCCGTAGCACCTGTGCTAACTACTCTATGGTTCGGTTCTTTAGCAGGTCTATTGATAGAGATCAATCGTTTATTCCCAGATGCGTTGACATTCCCCTTTTTTTCATTCTAGTTATCGGTGTGGTATTATCGATGTGGTAGAAGATGTTGGCTAACAATAGCAATAAATTCTCTGTTTGTTAAATAGCCCCTCTCCCTTCACTGTCCCTCCCTTCACTTTTGTTGAGTAGGGAAATAGAAAGAATAAAAGTGAATTAAACCTCAGCAAAACTCGGATTCGGGGTAGAATAAATAGAGGGAGAGCAGAAATAGAAATGTGGATCTAGGCTTGGATATTCAAGATTAGATAAGATACTTAAATTAAGTGATACTAAAATAAAATACTGAGATTAGGAATAGTAATTGAATTGTAGCAAATAGTTGTATTACGTATTACTCTATTCTATTGATTGCAACTTGCAACGAAATCTTTCATAATTAGATTTCCAGTTAGCAACTTCTATTTTTTTCCTTTCTCCTTTTTTCTTCTTCGGATTGAAGAAGAGAAGAAAGAGTTGAGGGAATCCAAAATACAAAGGAGGTTTATGCCCAAGGGTAAAAATCCCAGAGTTACGGTTATTTTGGAATGTACCAGTTGTGTCCGAAATGGTGCCGATAAGAAGAAGGAATCACCGGGCATTTCCAGATATATTACTCAAAAGAATCGACACAATACACCTGGTCGATTGGAATTGAAGAAATTCTGTCCCTATTGTTACAAACATACGATTCACGGGGAGATAAAGAAATAGATTGAATGCGGTGTTGCCTTGCGTGTGCCAACATTTGAAGGAACAGGAAGGAATTACATATAACATATCTAGGAGCAAATCAAATGCCATTTCGGGCGGATCCGAGATGAATGAAGAAATGGTATTTTAGAGATAAGGAATAAACCATGGAGAAATTCAAGCGACCCTTTCGTAAATCCAAGCGATCTTTTCGTAGGCGTTTGCCCCCAATTGGGTTGGGGGATCGAATTGATTATAGAAACATGAGTTTAATTAGTCGATTTATTAGTGAACAAGGAAAAATATTACCTAGGCGAGTGAATAGATTGACCTTGAAACAACAACGATTAATTACTATTGCTATAAAACAAGCTCGTATTTTATCTTTGTTACCTTTTCTTAATAATGAGAAACAATTTGAGAGAGCCGAGTCGATTTCTAGAACTACCGGCACTAGAACCAGAAAAAAATAGAAATAGGACTACTCTTCAATCGAATCAGAACTCAAATCATAACTCAAATTGATATGATACTTTGTTCGTAAAATCCGGAGCTCATATTCAATTGTCGTGTCGGAAGAAAAAAGAAAGAATGGGGGAAGAAGACCCATTTCAATAAAGAAATGGGCTCGTTCATTCCTACTACATTTTATTTTCCTTTACATTGCCATTTTGACTCTACCTTCCCGGGGTAATTCTCCGGGAAACTCTGTTTCATTTAAATTATTCCGTCGGACTCCTCCCGATCAATCTCCTTATTTGATGATATCATTGGAAATCATGTAAAGGCAATTCCTATTTGATATAGCTATTTGTGCAAGTATTTTACGATTAAGAAGGAGCTGCTTCTTGCGCAGATCGTGTATTAATCGACTATAGGGTACCCCATTCTCGCGGGTTACTGCATTTATCCGAGTGATCCACAAACGACGAAAATCTCGCTTTTGCCTTCCTCTACCACTATGGCTGGAAACCAAAGCCCTTATTTTCTGTTGAGTAGCAGTTCGAGTAAGTCTTGAATGAGCTCCTCGAAAGCTTGATGCAAATAAACGAATTTTTCTTCGGCGCCTCCGCGCAATATATCCACGTCTAACTCTTGTCATAGTTTAAAATGGGACTTTGATGAATAAGATTTTCATGAATAACTAATTGATTTTCATTTCTTTTCTTTCAGTCATTCTTTTTCCTTCTCTTGGTCTAAGCAAAACGGATTCTTCCGGTGTATAAAATAAAAATTCCGATGGCTTTCTTTTCTTTTGCTACTATAACCTTCCCAACCACGATTTGTTATTTCTTACAGGCAGTTCATTTCCCCATGAATAAATAGTGGGTTCCATCGTTTCTATGGTTACTTCTTAAACGGCGAGGTCCTATCTATACACCGGAGCCCTTTCCCTCATTTAATCAATGTTATTGGTAACTTGTACAGTTCACACCATTTGGCTCTACCCATGAATTAGCCAGTAATAGATCTTTTCACAACGAGATCTATCCATACAGTGACGGTATTTAATTATGAAGGTTGGCTAGGTAGCTGACCCTATCAGTCCGTTCTTACAATAGTAAGAGCACCAATATAATTTTATGCTTTTTAAATACTATTTCCCCGCTTAATGGATAACCATTTGCTACCAATGAGGAATCGCTTTTCATCCCAAATTCAAATCAAGGCGATTGGATTTGCACCAATGGAAACCATAAATTCCATACACAATAGAGGTATATGATAGATTAGATCTTTTTTTTTAATGTAGTTCTTCCATTCTACCCCATTCATTTTCATTGGCACTGGTCATTGATACTGGAAAAAAGGTTTAGTTTAGGTCACAGTTCATGATCTGAACGAGTCACACATACACCCTAGTACATGTTCCTCTACGCTGAGGACATCCTCGAAGAGCAGGAGATTTCGTGACATTTCTCATTGGCTGTCTTGTGTTTCTAATAAGTTGTTTAATAGTTGGCATGCTGAATCGTATATAGAATCGGTTGGTTTAGATCGATCCTAACCTGATGATTATGAATTACTTTCATTTGAGTTGAAGATTCTACTTCGAACCATGATTCGAATGAACCGTGATTCGAAGTAGAATTACGGATTTACACAAAATCCGCGCTATTTTCGACTGCTACAAGATCAACAATGCCATGAGCTTGGGCTTCTGTTGCTGACATAAAAACATCCCTTTCCATGTCTTCAGATACAACCCATAAAGGTTTGCCCGTTCTTTGTACATAAACTCTTGTTAGTATTTCGCGAAGTTTCAACAGTTCTTCCGCTTCCAGGATAAATTCTCCTGCTTGTGCCTCATAAAAAGAACTAGCAGGTTGGTGGATCATAACCCTGATTATAATATGTCATAATGAACGATTCCTCTATCTCGCAAAATGGAGCGAAAAGAATAAATAAAAATAAAAAAAAGATAGAAAACCGTACAGGCAATTTTTGCACATTGCATACGGCTCCGCAATGGAATCTACTCTTCTCTTACATCAAAGAAAGAGACAAATAGATCTATCAGATCCAAATCGTTGGATGACCCATTTACCACCCTTCTTCTCGTAGGAACAAAAAAATACTATGATGGTTCCGTTGCTTTAGATAATATATTCATCTCTCTTCTATGATTCAGCAATCCCAAAGTTTCTTTCTGGTCTGAGTCTGATTAAATAAGAAAAATGATCCCTTTCTTTTCATGCTTAGAAATATTCAGACTCATGTTGTGTAAGGAAAAAGGGTTGTTTGTGACGCTGAAATAGACCCCCGATAAATAACATAGGAATAAGATCAAATCGGGACTAACCTTTTGTTTCATACTACTATCTCGATACATAATCATGTTATGAAAAAGCAATAATGATTTGCTCATATCGAACTAAACGTGCCATGCTATTATTACTTATATATTCCATATGGCGAAGGCATAGTCTTATTTTTTCTTCAAGTCAAATAAAAACTCATTGGCGCCGAGCGTGAGGGAATGCTAGACGTTTGGTAAATTCTCCTCCGACCAGGATGAAAGATCCCATCGAAGCGGCTAATCCCATGCATATTGTATGTACGTCTGGTGGAACAATTTGCATAGCATCATAAATAGCTATTCCCGGTATTACCCATCCGCCGGGAGAATTTATAAACAAATAGAGATCTCTGGTATTATCTTCCATACTGAGATATACCATGAGACCAACAAGTTGATTCGAGATCTCGCTATCAACGCCTTGGCCTAAAAAAAGTAATCTTTCTCGATGAAGTCGGTTGATTAGGAAAAATTGTATCCCCGCAGAACCGTACACGCACCTTTCGATACATACGGTTCAAAAAAGTTCGAAAAAAAGAATCAATGTGTCGATTCCAGACCTATTCCTTTTTAGTTTAGGCGTTTTCCTGACGAAGGGGTTTATTTTCATTTGCATTTTCCACAAAAATGAGTTTTGGTTTGCCCTCCTAACCTACAAAAAAGAATTCACTGAACATCTTTTTATTGATGTATTGTTTCATCGAGATCCAAATCGCGATGTCATTTTCTTGTTCCTGAATGGGCCTCTTCACTTATTTTAGGTTTATGCTCTACTCCGGGTAAGGATTCGCCCGAATTCCATTTGCACATATAGGACAAATGACCCCAGTACCACTTATTTTTTTCTTACGACTTTTTTTTATACCTTCCACCAACCAAGTATTCGATGTATTCATCACATTTATATTTATTAGTGGTTTGAGATCACTCCTATGGTCTTATTTCTGATAGATAATAGAAGTGGTAATCAATATTACCCATTTGGTATTTTCTGAACGGAGCCTGGATACTTCATTTTATTGTTCCAAGTCAACCATAGATTCTTCTAATTGATAAGATAATATTTATCTTTCAAACGAATTGATCCATTTGCACATTTCACGCTCCGAATTATTGAATTGATTTGATGATTCAATCAATCTTTCTTAGGCGAAAGAGAGTATATCTCGATCAGGGGAGAGAACGGGGAAATCCCATATGACCCAATATGTCCGACAAGTCGCACTATATGTCAACCCAAACTGCATCTTCCTCTCCAGGACTCCGAAAAGGGACTTTTGGAACACCAATGGGCATTACATTAAAGAAAACGGGGTTAAGTACTATACTTCACTTTGATGTGGAAACGTAACAATGGGTTTATTGTCCTCATAATATTTCTGTTTATCATATTTTATCCATAGATTGGAAAGCTCATGTAGGAAGACAGAATGAAAAAAAATAAAATTCTTAGGGACGGAGCGGATCCTTCGAATGATGAACAAGTATCTAATGGATTCACTTAAAAAAATGGGACCAATCCCCCCATTGCGTATTGGTACTTATCGGGTATAAAATAAATCTGCTTCTCTTTGTTCCTGCGAACAGAACGGAATTGTTCCATTATTACTATCACCTGCGGCACGTAATAAATGTGAACCCTTGCACCGAGATAATCACTGAATGAGGTCCATAGCATAGTCTTTTCCAATGTGACAAAGTTACATAGTGTCTATTTTTCTTTGATGAAGGGGTATTTCCATGGGTTTGCCTTGGTATCGTGTTCATACTGTCGTATTGAATGATCCTGGTCGCTTGCTTTCTGTCCATATAATGCATACAGCTCTTGTTTCTGGTTGGGCCGGTTCTATGGCTCTATACGAATTAGCTGTTTTTGATCCCTCTGATCCCGTTCTTGATCCAATGTGGCGACAAGGTATGTTCGTTATACCCTTCATGACTCGTTTAGGAATAACCAATTCATGGGGCGGTTGGAGTATTACAGGAGGAACTGTAACCAATCCGGGTATTTGGAGTTACGAAGGTGTTGCCGGGGCACACATTGTGTTTTCTGGCTTGTGCTTCTTGGCAGCTATCTGGCATTGGGTGTATTGGGATCTAGAAATATTCTGTGATGAACGTACGGGAAAACCCTCTTTGGATTTGCCCAAGATCTTTGGAATTCATTTATTTTTATCTGGGGTGGCTTGCTTTGGGTTTGGTGCATTTCATGTAACAGGTTTGTATGGCCCTGGAATATGGGTGTCTGATCCTTATGGGCTAACCGGAAAAGTGCAACCTGTAAATCCTTCATGGGGCGCAGAGGGTTTTGATCCTTTTGTTCCGGGGGGGATAGCTTCTCATCATATTGCAGCGGGCACCTTGGGAATATTAGCGGGTCTATTCCATCTTAGTGTCCGCCCGCCCCAACGTCTATACAAAGCACTACGTATGGGCAATATTGAAACTGTGCTTTCCAGTAGTATCGCTGCTGTGTTTTTTGCAGCTTTCGTTGTTGCTGGAACTATGTGGTATGGTTCAGCGACTACTCCGATCGAATTATTTGGTCCTACTCGTTATCAGTGGGATCAGGGATATTTCCAGCAAGAAATATATCGAAGAGTTAACGCCGGGCTAGCTGAAAATCTGAGTTTATCGGAATCTTGGTCTAAAATTCCCGATAAACTAGCTTTTTATGATTATATCGGTAATAATCCGGCGAAAGGAGGATTGTTCAGAGCCGGCTCAATGGACAACGGGGATGGAATAGCTGTTGGGTGGTTAGGACACCCTGTCTTTAGAGATAAAGAGGGACATGAACTTTTTGTACGTCGTATGCCTACCTTCTTTGAAACATTTCCGGTAGTTTTGGTAGATGGAGACGGAATTGTGAGAGCCGATGTTCCTTTTAGAAGGGCGGAATCAAAGTATAGTGTCGAACAAGTGGGTGTAACTGTTGAGTTCTATGGTGGTGAACTCGATGGAGTCAGTTATAATGATCCTGCTACTGTGAAAAAATATGCTAGACGTGCCCAATTGGGTGAAATTTTTGAATTGGATCGCGCTACTTTGAAATCCGATGGTGTTTTTCGTAGTAGTCCAAGGGGTTGGTTCACTTTTGGACATGCTTCGTTTGCTTTGCTTTTCTTTTTCGGCCACATTTGGCATGGTGCTAGAACCTTGTTCAGAGATGTTTTTGCTGGTATCGACCCAGATTTAGATGCTCAAGTGGAATTTGGAACCTTCCAAAAACTGGGGGATCCAACTACAAGGAGACAAGTAGTCTGATACAACATTTCTTTCGTATGTCTAGCCTATGTTTCATATAGGGTACTGGAGAAATATTAATTCGAATCATCACCTATTACTCTTGACCTTTACTTGTCTGGGAAATGATCCCAAATGAACAGGTATGGAAGCTATAATTGTAAAACACGATCGAATCTATGGAAGCATTGGTTTATACATTCCTGTTGGTCTCGACTCTGGGGATAATATTTTTTGCTATCTTTTTTCGAGAACCGCCTAAGGTTCCGAATAAAAAGATGAAATGATTTTTCATTATCTGAATTGAAATGATGACCCTCCCCATCGGAGGGTCATCATTTCAACTAGTCCCCGTGTTCCTCAAATGGATCTCTTAGTTGTTGAGAGGGTTGCCCAAAGGCGGTATATAAGGCATACCCCGTAAAGCTTACAAGTAAACCAGATATGAAGATGGCGACTAGAGTTGCAGTTTCCATTATTAAGTGATTTCAAGACCACGATGGATCTACGATAAGATAGTTTATTTACAACGGAATCGTATACAAAGTCAACAGATCTCAAACAATGCATGGAATAGGATTTATGGCTACACAAACCATTGAGGGTAGTTCCAGATCTGGGCCAAGACGGACTATTGTAGGCGATTTATTAAAACCATTGAATTCGGAATATGGTAAAGTAGCCCCTGGATGGGGAACTACACCCCTTATGGGTTTCGCAATGGCTCTATTTGCAGTATTCCTATCTATTATTTTGGAGATTTATAATTCTTCCGTTTTACTGGATGGTATTTCATTAAGTTAGGTCCAGAAGAACGGATAAGTCCTAACTTTCAATAAAAAAAAGAATCACTTAGGATTCGGATTTCTAGGTCATCTCATTCTGTTTGGTAGTTCGACCGCGGAATTCTTTTGTTTCGGTATTTCCGGAATATGAGTGTGTGACTTGTTATACCTATTGATAGTACAGAGAATAAGTCTGTCATCTCATCGAGAGAGATGGTTCTAGCCCGTCAGATAGTCAGTCTAGTATCTGCAGCACGGACTATATG